GTGCGATAAAACAAAAAAATGTTCTATGGAACTAGTCCCACCCATTTTATTTGATTTCATTCAACGATTGATCAAAATTATATGTAATTAATTGGATGCAATTGGATCTCAAATATTGATATTGTATTGATATGTAAGGATTCAGACTAATGAATTTGTCCGTTTGTATTCATGCTTGTATTAATGCGGGAGAATGATAAAGAAAAGGACCCCAATCCAAGAATTTTCAAACGAGATTCATAAAAAAATGGATTAGGGGTGGGGTCGGGTATATATAATTTAATGGTTATAAGCCAAATCTTCTGTATGTTTCAAAGAATGATTCTATTCTAGAATCGGGGTGAATATAAGATGTTCATTTTTGGTTTACGTTATGGAAGAAAGCCATGTATATGTGATATTAGATATTTACCAGTTCTATATGAATATATCTTATCGACTTTCTTTCCTACCCCACCGTGAATTTAGATAGGAATTACAATAGAAAGAAGTCCTTCCGCTTCGTCTGGGCCGAATGAATAAACAGATGAAATCAAGCATATAGAAGAGAAAGAGTGCAGAATTGAAAGAACGGTTCATAACAAAAAAATGAAATGGAAGAAAGAACTAGGTCCTTATGGATTGATTATGTGGATTGATTATGGATTGATAAAGACTCCATGGATAGGAACTAAAAACGCGAGATCGAAGCAGTTCTGCTCATTCAATAATCTCATTATTTTAGTAGTTCATAGTTATTTCGACTGGATGGATCTTAGGAATAATATAATAAGTCATAATTAATTAGTTGCTTGTATCATTAACCATTTCTTTATTTTTATGCGAGGAGCTTACCATGAATCCACTGATTTCTGCTGCTTCCGTTATTGCTGCTGGATTGGCTGTAGGGCTGGCTTCTATTGGACCTGGAGTTGGTCAAGGTACTGCTGCGGGTCAAGCCGTAGAAGGTATCGCGAGACAACCAGAGGCAGAGGGTAAAATACGAGGTACTTTATTGCTTAGTCTGGCTTTTATGGAAGCTTTAACAATTTATGGACTGGTCGTGGCATTAGCGCTTTTATTTGCAAATCCCTTTGTTTAATCCTAGAAATCTGAAAGTCTTTGTTTTGTCTTTCTTATTTTATTACCTTGGATTTGCCACTTGATTTTTCTAATTATATCAATATTTCATTCCTACATTAACATATTCGTTGAGATAATACCCCGTGGGAAGGACTAATTTGAGGATCAGGAATTAGCGGATCCACTCGCTTTCTTCCTTCCCGTTCTTAGTCCAACGGAACCTTTTTTTTCAATAAGCGTTGCAACAAATGAGGTATTTCACAATTGATACGAGACCTGGGACCTAATTCTACTAAGTATTTTCTTTTTATTTTTTTGGAACTTCAATTTAATATATTGATTAATATATTGAAGAGATATTGAGAAAAAAGTAAATTAATAAAAAATAAATCAAATTCAAATAAAAAAGGGAAAAGTAATACAAAAAGAACTCCGTTCAATTTTAGTCCTATCTATAAGAGGAGATCATATGAAAAATGTAACCGATTCTTTCGTTTCCTTGGGTCACTGGCCATCCGCCGGGAGTTTCGGATTTAATACCGATATTTTAGCAACAAATCCAATAAATCTAAGTGTAGTCCTTGGTGTATTGATTTTTTTTGGAAAGGGAGTGTGTGCGAGTTGTTTATTTCAAGAATAAGCTGGATCTAACCAGCTGCGCTTTATTCTTTATAACTAGGAAAGGAAGGTGCACGATCTCGCGAATTACTTCTGAATAAATTCAGAAATCATATGTACGAACCATAGCATTTCGTGATTCATTGGTAAATAAACTTTGATTCTCTATCAACCAATAATATGGGACCCTAAACATGGTTAAAACTAAATTATTTGAAGTCCGGGCGCAACATTGGTGTTCTTTCTACCACTATGTTAGTATGGAGATGGTTTCAAAATGAATAGTTGCATTTTATCCGATATAGAACACTCATATCGATAAAAAGATTTGAACCTTTTACTGGAAAAATGGAAATCCCATCCTTTTTTTATCCAATGCGGAATCGACGACCTATGTATAAAGTAAGCGGAATTTTTTGGATTTGAAGAAAAAGAAAGAACATTCAAATAGAAAAAAAAAAAAGAAACAACTTTGCCGATAATTACAGATTTTTTGTCTGGTCGGAAGAGTCCTCCTAATATTCTGGTCTTGGATCAACGATCAGTTTCAATATTTTGGAATCCGAACATAGAAGAGAGGATAAGCTCATTACCTAAATAAAAAAGAGATAAGATATGGGAATTTCCCATAAGTAAGTGAGCGTGAGAGCCAAATGAATCGAAAGATTCATGTTTGGTTCGGGAAGAGATCATGGAATTTAAAAAATTAATGGGAAGATAATCTACTTTCATTAAGTGATTTATTAGATAATCGAAAACAGAGAATCTTGAGTACTATTCGAAATTCAGAAGAGCTACGCGAAGGGGCCATTGAAAAGCT